AAGGAACTCTTCGTACGTTGTCGAATCGGACTAAAAATAAGGAATGCCGATCTTGGATAATTTTGTCATCATCGAATTGTTTTCGAATGGGACCATTCAATGATGTAAAATATCCAAATGTGATAAAAGAATCAATTCAAAGAGATTCTATAAATTCAATTAACAATTTGTTGGGACCTTTTGGAACAGCCATTCCAATTGCGAATTTTTATTCATTTTATCAATTAATAACTCATAATAAGATCGCCGCAGCAAAATACTTGCAACTTGAAAATTTCAAAAATACTTTTCAAAGACTTCAATTATATTTACTAGATGAAAGAGGAAAAATTTATAATCCCGACTCATGTAGTAACCTTGTTTTGAATCCTTTTCATTTGAAGTGGTCCTTTCTCTATCATAATTATCATCATAATTATGATAATAAAACATCTACAATAATTAGCCTTGGGCAGTTTCTTTTTGAAAATGTATGTATAGCTAAAAATGGATCGCATCTAAAATCGGGTCAAGTTTTAATTGTTCAAGTTGACTCTGTAGTAATCAGATCAGCTAAGCCTTATTTAGCAACTCCAGGAGCAACTGTTCATGGGCATTGTGGAGAAAGAATTGATGAGGGAGATACATTAGTCACTTTTATCTATGAAAAGTCGAGATCTGGTGATATAACCCAGGGTCTTCCAAAAGTAGAACAAGTATTAGAAGTGCGTTCGATTGATTCAATATCTATAAATCTAGAAAAAAGAATTGAGGTTTGGAACGAACATATAACAAGAATTCTTGGAATTCCTTGGGGATTCTTGATTGGTGCTGAGCTAACTATAGCGCAAAGTCGTATATCTTTAGTTAATAAGATTCAAAAGGTTTATCGATCGCAGGGGGTTCAGATCCATAATAGACATATCGAAATTATTGTACGTCAAATAACCTCAAAAGTGTTGGTTTCAGAAGATGGAATGTCAAATGTTTTTTTACCCGGAGAGTTAATTGGATTGTTGCGAGCTGAACGAACGGGACGCGCTTTTGAAGAAGCTATCTTTTATCGAGCCATTTTATTGGGAATAACGAAAGCCTCTCTGAATACTCAAAGTTTCATATCTGAGGCTAGTTTTCAAGAAACTGCTCGAGTTTTAGCAAAAGCTGCTCTCCGGGGTCGTATCGATTGGTTGAAAGGCTTGAAAGAAAACGTTGTTCTGGGGGGAATGATACCCGTTGGTACGGGATTTAAAGGATTAATGCGCTGTTCAAGAAAACATAATAAAATGATTTTGGAAACCAAAAAGAATCATTTATTCGAGAAGGAAAAGAGAGATATTTTGTTCCACCACAAAAAATTATTGGATTCTTTTATTTTAAAGAATTTCCCATGATAAACCAGAAAAATTGTTGAGTTTATAGGATTGAATTCTTACTAAAAGATAGAGTGCGGATTTTTTGTTAATTCTCGGTGGTGGTTATTTTTATTTGCAATATGTATTGAATTTGGTAATAGTAATTAAGAGAAAGATAATAAATGAATATATAAATAAATCTAAAGAAATGGCTTGGATCCGTTATCAACAGCCAATCTAGAGAAGGTTCCATCGGAACGATTATTTGATAATTGATTTTTTTTTAGGATACCTCGTATCTTTTCTTTTTTTGAATTCAATGAAAAAAGATAAAGATAAAAAAAGTGTGAGGAAAAATGACAAAAAGATATTGGAATATAAATTTGGAAGATATGATGGAAGCAGGAGTTCATTTTGGTCATGGTACTCGAAAATGGAATCCTAAAATACGTCCTTATATTTCTGCAAAGCGTAAAGGTATTCATATTATAAATCTTACCAGAACGGCTCGTTTTTTATCAGAAGCTTGTGATTTGGTTTTTGATGCAGCAAGTAAAGGAAAAAAATTCTTAATTGTTGGTACCAAAACTAAAGCAGCTGATTTAGTAGCACGGGCTGCAATAAAGGCTCAGTGTCATTATGTTAATAAAAAATGGCCCGGCGGTTTGTTAACAAATTGGTCCACTACAGAAACAAGACTTCATAAGTTCAGGGACTTGAGAATGGAAGAAAAGATGGGGAGACTCAACCGTCTTCCAAAAAGAGATGCAGCTGTTTTAAAGAGAAAATTATCCCACTTGCAAACATATCTGAGCGGGATTCAATATATGACAGGTTTGCCTGATATTGTAATAATCGTTGATCAGCAAGAAGAATATACAGCTCTTCTAGAATGCATCACTTTAGGAATTCCAACAATTTGTTTAATTGATACAAATTGTGATCCCGATCTCGCAGATATTTCGATTCCGGCGAATGATGACGCTATAGCTTCAATTCGATACATCCTTAACAAATTAGTATTCGCAATTTGTGAGGGACGTTCTAGCTATATAAGAAATCCTTGATTCATAATAATAAGATAAAATAAAAGAAATCATTTTAGGAACTATATAGATTTATCATTTATCAATAAATTAATAAAATTGAAGTTGAAGTAAAAAGTCGGTAATAAGTAAGTAAGTCAACAAATAAACAAAGACACGATTGAATCAAAATAATTCCTTTTCAATTTTTATTTTGCTAAGAGGGCAATATGAATGTTCTATCATGTTCCATCAACACACTAAAAGGATTATATGATATATCTGGTGTAGAAGTAGGCCAACATTTCTATTGGCAAATAGGAGATTTCAAAGTTCATGGCCAAGTACTTATTACTTCTTGGGTTGTAATTCTTATCTTATTAGGTTCATCCGTTATAGCTGTTCGGGATCCACAAACCATTCCGACTAACGGTCAGAATTTCTTCGAATATGTCCTTGAATTTATTCGAGACGTGAGTAAAACTCAGATCGGAGAAGAATATGGTCCGTGGGTTCCATTTATTGGAACTATGTTTCTATTTATTTTCGTTTCTAACTGGTCGGGGGCTCTTTTACCTTGGAAAATCATACAGTTACCTCATGGGGAATTAGCTGCGCCCACTAATGATATAAATACTACGGTTGCATTAGCTTTACTCACGTCAGTAGCATATTTCTATGCGGGTATTAGCAAAAAAGGATTAAGTTATTTCAGTAAATATATTAAACCAACTCCAATCTTGTTACCGATTAATATATTAGAAGATTTTACAAAACCTTTATCACTTAGTTTTCGACTTTTTGGAAATATATTAGCTGATGAATTAGTAGTTGTTGTTCTTGTTTCTTTAGTACCTTTAGTAGTTCCTATACCTGTCATGTTCCTTGGGTTATTTACAAGTGGTATTCAAGCTCTTATCTTTGCAACTTTAGCTGCGGCCTATATAGGCGAATCTATGGAAGGTCATCATTAACTAGTTTTCAATTTTTTTTTGTTTAGCCCATTTCATTCCTTATGAATCTTTTCTTTTTTTATTGTTTTTTTTTTTTTTCAACTTTAGCTGCGGCCTATATAGGCGAATCTATGGAAGGTCATCATTAACTAGTTTTCAATTTTTTTTTGTTTAGCCCATTTCATTCCTTATGAATCTTTTCTTTTTTTATTGTTTTTTTTTTTTTTTACATTTGATTCCCATATTTGATTTAATCTTGGGTATTAGGAATCACAATTCTTCTGGTCCAATTTTTATGACGTGCAATTAAAAAAGATGTTATATAGAATTAGAACAATTCCCATTTCAGTTGATTTTATTCAACTCCACGATTGACCAAAAGAAAATTTTAATAAATAATAAATGACACGAACTTAGATCAATCAAATACTAATATGGAAATCATTTGATTTAATAAATTCGTCTATTTCAACGGATTGTATCCATTCATGTTTGATTTGGATAATTATCAATCACGAGATTCAAAAAAAAAATCACGAACTTAGATCAATCAAATACTAATATGGAAATCATTTGATTTAATAAATTCGTCTATTTCAACGGATTGTATCCATTCATGTTTGATTTGGATAATTATCAATCACGAGATTCAAAAAAAAAAAGAAATGGAAGAACAAAAGTTATATGTATTCACAAAACTTTGTGCATAGGAAGTATAAAAGATATATCGAAGTACTTCTAATGATTCAATACAATTATTACAGAAATTCGGAGCTCTTCATTACTTTGATTGGATGAATCGGATTGAGGAAATATTTAAGTCAGAATTCATTGGTTGATTGTATCATTAACCATTTTTCTTTATTTTGGTGCGAGGAACTTATCATGAATCCACTGATTGCTGCCGCTTCTGTTATTGCTGCTGGATTGGCCGTAGGGCTTGCTTCTATTGGACCTGGAGTTGGTCAAGGTACTGCTGCGGGTCAAGCTGTAGAAGGTATTGCGAGACAACCTGAGGCGGAGGGAAAAATACGAGGCACTTTATTGCTTAGTCTAGCTTTTATGGAAGCTTTAACAATATATGGACTAGTTGTAGCATTAGCGCTTTTATTCGCGAATCCTTTTGTTTAATTTGATAATATAAGTGTTTAATTCTATAAGAAAAAAAATACGTATTTTTTTTCTTATAGAATTGCCTTGGACTTTGGGAAGGTATTATTTTAGGATGAGGAATTAGCATACTGACTCGCTTTCTTACAATTTTGAATGGATCCTTTTTCTTTTTTAACTTCATTCTTCATTGAGTTAAGTTCATGAAGTTAGTAAGTTTTCAAACAAAGGAGGTATTTCTTAATTTAAATGCGAACAAGTACTTAATTCTAAAAATTGATCATTCTTATTGGTAATTTAAATATAAAAATGAAAAAAAAAATTTAAGTTCATGAAGTTAGTAAGTTTTCAAACAAAGGAGGTATTTCTTAATTTAAATGCGAACAAGTACTTAATTCTAAAAATTGATCATTCTTATTGGTAATTTAAATATAAAAATGAAAAAAAAAACTCTGTTCGATTTTTTTAGTATTTTTAGTCTATAGAATAGGAGATCCTATGAAAAATGTAACCGATTCTTTCCTTTCTTTGGGTCATTGGCCGTCTGCCGGGAGTTTCGGGTTTAATACCGATATTTTAGC